TCAGTCAAAAGTCATTCCAAAACGCATATAGAAGAAAAAAGTGGTTCAAAATCAGAATGCGATTGTTTTATCAGATTGGTTGTTTTTGGTGTTATAATTAATTTTAATTGAATCATATTGCATCTCAAAGTAATTCAATTCTTAAATAAGCTTAAGTTGCCTAACTGTGTTTTTTAAATTCACTCAAAGAAATAAATTATGAGTAATGTATACGATTGGTTTCAAGAGCGACTTGAAATTCAAGCAATTGCAGATGATATTACAAGTAAGTATGTTCCACCGCACGTAAATATTTTTTACTGCCTAGGGGGAATTACATTAACTTGTTTTATTGTACAAGTTGCTACTGGTTTTGCCATGACATTTTATTACCGTCCAACGGTTACTGAGGCGTTTTCATCTGTAGAATATATTATGACAAGTGTTAATTTTGGTTGGTTAATTCGATCAGTTCACAGATGGTCTGCAAGTATGATGGTTTTAAATATGATCCTTCATGTTTGTCGTGTTTATTTAACTGGTGGTTTTAAAAAACCTCGTGAGTTAACTTGGGTAACTGGTGTATTATTAGCATCAGTGACAGTATCTTTTGGTGTAACTGGTTATTCATTACCTTGGGATCAGGTTGGCTATTGGGCATGTAAAATTGTTACAGGTGTACCAGATGCCATACCAATTGTTGGAGGTTTAATTGTACAAGTATTGCGTGGTGGTGTAAGTGTAGGGCAGTCAACTTTAACTCGTTTTTATAGTGCTCATACATTTGTTTTACCAGTAGTCGCGGTAGTATTAATGCTTACACATTTTATTATGATTCGTAAGCAAGGTATTTCTGGTCCTCTTTAAATATAAAATTTAATAGTTGTTAATATGTCAATTTTAAAAAAGCCTGATCTATCCGATCCGAAGCTACGTGCAAAGTTAGCAAAAGGTATGGGTCATAATTATTATGGTGAGCCAGCTTGGCCAAATGATTTACTTTATATTTTTCCAGTTTGTATCTTAGGTACAATTGCTTGTTGTATTGGTTTAGGGGTTTTAGAACCAACTCCTCTTGGTGAACGGGCTGACCCTTTCGCGACACCACTTGAAATTTTACCAGAATGGTATTTCTTTCCAACATTTAATTTATTACGGGTAATTCCTAATAAACTTTTAGGTGTATTATCTATGGCATCTGTGCCAATTGGTCTAATTACTGTTCCATTTATTGAAAATGTTAATAAGTTTCAGAATCCGTTTAGACGACCTGTTGCTTCATTAGTATTTTTATTTGGTACTTTTGTTGCTTTTTGGTTAGGTATTGGAGCGACAGTACCAATTAGTCAAGCTTTAACTTTAGGATTTTTTTAGTATTTAGCTAGGCGAAACAGCAATTTAATTAATAAAAGAGAAGTAATATTGCGTTACTTCTCTTTTTTATTAGTAGTTAATAAATATCTTTTTTCGTTTTTTTTAATGATATTAGCCATAGATTAAATAAATTGAAGTAAAATATTATACTAGAAGTCTAGTAATATTTATTGCAAGTCTAGTTAGATGTTTGAATTTTAATGTTGTGTTGATAGACTTAGGTCAACGTCTCTATATTGGTATATATTGATTGATGATTAAAAATAATTTACAGATTTCCTATTTACATATCTCAGTAAAGGAGAGTAAAAATGAAAATTAGCTCTAAAGAACTAGAGGCTAACAAAGTTAGAGTTATAGTAGATAAAAATCCGGTTGCGACTTCCTTTGAAAAATGGGCGCAACCTGGGCATTTTTCTCGAACATTAGCAAAAGGTCCAAAAACAACTACATGGATTTGGAACTTACATGCTGATGCCCATGACTTTGATAGCCAAACAAGCTCCCTAGAAGATATTTCTCGTAAGATATTTAGTGCTCATTTTGGCCAATTATCTCTTATCTTCATTTGGATTAGTCAAGCATACTTCCATGGTGCACGTTTTTCAAACTATTCAGCATGGTTAAGTAATCCGACAACTGTGAAACAAAGTTCACAGGTTGTTTGGCCAGTCGTTGGCCAAGAAATTTTAAACGGTGACGTTGGTGGCGGTTTTTCTGGTGTTCAGGTTACCTCTGGTTTCTTCGAACTTTGGAGAGCTGCAGGTATTACTAATGAAACTGAGCTGTATTGGACTGCAATGGGTGCTTTAGGAATGTCAGCATTAATGGTTTTTGCAGGCTGGTTTCACTACCACAAAGCAGCACCAAAGCTTGAATGGTTCCAAAATGTTGAATCAATGATGAATCATCACCTTGCTGGTTTATTAGGTTTGGGTTGTTTAGCATGGTCTGGTCACCAGATTCATATTAGTCTTCCGATTAATAAATTATTGGATGCTGGTGTATCTCCTCAAGAGATTCCATTACCCCATGAGTTATTATTCAATCAAGATTTAATGGCGCAACTTTATCCGAGTTTTAAAAAAGGATTGCTTCCATTTTTTACATTAAACTGGAGTGAATATTCTGATTTTTTAACTTTTAAAGGTGGTTTAAATCCAATTACGGGTAGTTTATGGTTAACTGATCAAGCGCACCATCACTTAGCTCTTGCTGTTTTATTTATTTTTGCTGGTCATATGTACCGCACAAATTGGAGTATTGGTCATAGTATGAAAGAGATTCTAGAAGCTCATAAGGGCCCATTGACTGGTGAAGGTCATAAGGGTTTATTTGAGATTCTAACTACATCTTGGCATGCACAACTAGCTATTAATTTAGCGATGATGGGATCATTAAGTATTATTGTTGCACACCATATGTATGCGATGCCTCCGTATCCATATATTGGTATTGATTATCCAACACAGCTGTCATTATTTACGCACCATATGTGGATTGGTGGATTTTGTGTTTGTGGTGCTGGTGCCCATGCTTCAATTTTTATGGTTCGTGATTATAGCCCAGTTCAGTCTTATAACAACCTTTTAGATCGTGTTTTAAGACATCGTGATGCAATTATTTCACATTTAAATTGGGTTTGTATTTTCCTAGGAACACATAGTTTTGGACTGTACGTTCATAACGATACTATGCGTGCTTTAGGCCGTCCACAAGATATGTTTGCGGACAAAGCAATTCAATTACAGCCTATCTTTGCACAATGGGTTCAATCTTTACATACATTAGCTCCAGGTAACACAGCTCCAAATGCTTTGGCAACATCAAGTTATGCATTTGGTGGTGATGTTGTTGCAATTAATGGTAAGATTGCTATGATGCCTATTACGTTAGGTACAGCAGATTTTATGGTTCACCATATTCATGCTTTTACAATTCATGTAACGGTTTTAATTTTACTAAAAGGTACACTATTTGCTCGTAGTTCAAGATTAATTCCTGATAAAGCAAATTTAGGTTTCCGATTCCCTTGTGATGGTCCTGGTCGTGGTGGTACTTGTCAAGTATCAGCTTGGGATCATGTTTTTCTTGGTTTATTCTGGATGTACAACTCTATCTCGGTAGTAATTTTCCATTTTAGTTGGAAGATGCAATCTGACGTTTGGGGAACTATAACAAATACCGGTAAAATTTCTCACATTACAGGTGGTAATTTTGCGACTAGTGCACTAACAATTAACGGGTGGTTACGTGATTTCCTTTGGTCACAAGCATCACAAGTAATTCAATCTTATGGTTCCGCTTTATCGGCTTACGGTTTAATTTTCTTAGGTGCACACTTCATTTGGGCCTTTAGTTTAATGTTTTTATTCAGTGGTCGTGGTTATTGGCAAGAATTAATTGAGTCAATTGTTTGGGCACATAATAAGCTTAAGCTTGCTCCAACAATTCAACCGCGTGCTTTAAGTATTACTCAGGGTCGAGCTGTTGGGTTAGCTCACTATTTACTTGGTGGTATTGGTACAACATGGTCGTTCTTCTTAGCACGAATTATATCTGTTGCTTAACTTAACAAAAACGATAATAAACAAAATTAATTATGGCTACTAAATTTCCTAAGTTTAGTCAGGCACTTGCACAAGATCCCGCAACTAGAAGAATCTGGTACGGTGTCGCAACTGCTCATGATCTTGAAAGTCATGATGGGATGACGGAAGAAAGTCTTTATCAAAAGATTTTTGCTTCTCATTTTGGCCACCTGGCTATCATTTTTTTATGGACATCAGGTAATTTATTTCACGTTGCATGGCAAGGTAACTTTCAACAATGGGTTTTAAATCCACTGAAAGTAAAACCGATTGCTCATGCGATCTGGGATCCACATTTCGGACAATCTGCGATTAAAGCTTTTACTCGTGGTGGTGTTTCATATCCTGTTAATATTGCAACTTCTGGTGTTTATCACTGGTGGTATACAATTGGTATGCGAACAAATACAGATTTATATTTTGGTGCACTTGGTTTACTAGTTCTCTCAACTGCTCTATTATTTGCGGGTTGGTTGCATTTACAGCCAAAGTTTCGACCAGGTATTGCTTGGTTTAAGAATAATGAGTCAAGATTAAATCATCATCTATCTGGTCTTTTTGGTGTAAGTTCATTAGCTTGGGCTGGACATTTAATTCACATTGCTATCCCCGAGTCACGTGGTCAACATGTCCGTTGGGATAATTTCACTTCCACTTTACCTCATCCTGAGGGTTTAACTCCATTTTTTAATGGTAACTGGGGTGTTTATGCGGAAAATCCAGATACGGCAACACATATTTTTGGAACAAGTGAAGGTGCTGGAACAGCTATTTTAACGTTCCTTGGTGGTTTTCACCCACAAACTCAATCGATGTGGTTAACAGACATTGCCCACCACCATTTAGCTATTGCTATTGTTTTTATTTTTGCTGGTCATATGTACCGTACAAATTGGGGTCTTGGTCACAGTATGAAAGAGATTCTGGATGCACATGTGCCTCCACGGGGTCGTTTAGGTGCTGGACACCGTGGTTTATTTGAAACAATCACTAATAGTTTGCATATGCAATTAGGTCTGGCACTGGCATCTCTAGGTGTTGCGACGTCATTAGTTGCGCAACATATGTATGCGTTACCTGCTTATGCTTTTATGGCTAAGGATTATGTTACACAAGCTGCTCTTTACACACATCACCAGTATATTGCTGGTTTCTTAATGGTTGGTGCATTTGCTCACGGTGCAATCTTTTTCGTTCGTGATTATGATCCAGAAGTAAATAAGGATAATGTTTTAGCTAGAATGCTTCAGCATAAAGAAGCTATTATTTCTCACTTAAGTTGGGTTAGTTTATTCTTAGGTTTCCATACACTTGGTTTATATATTCATAATGATACTTGTGTTGCTTTTGGTACTCCAGAAAAACAAATCTTATTTGAACCAGTATTTGCTCAATTTATCCAAGCTTCATCTGGTAAAGCTTTATATGGTTTTGATGTATTATTATCATCATCTACAAGTGCAGCTACGGTTGCAAGTAGTAAGATTTGGTTGCCTGGTTGGATTGAAGCAATCAATAGTGGTAAGAACTCATTATTTTTAACGATTGGTCCTGGTGATTTCTTAGTTCACCATGCAATTGCACTAGGTCTTCATACAACTACATTAATTCTTGTAAAAGGTGCTTTAGATGCCCGTGGTTCAAAATTAATGCCAGATAAGAAAGATTTTGGATATAGTTTTCCTTGTGACGGTCCTGGTCGTGGTGGTACTTGTGATATTTCTGCATGGGATGCTTTCTATTTAGCAATGTTCTGGATGTTAAATACAATTAGTTGGGTAACTTTCTATTGGCATTGGAAACATATGACAATTTGGGGAGGTAACGCAGCTGCGTTTAACGAGTCTTCTACATATATTATGGGTTGGTTACGTGATTATTTATGGTTAAATTCATCACCATTAATTAACGGTTATAACGCGCAAGGTATGAATGCCCAGGCAGTTTGGGCTTGGATGTTCCTATTTGGTCACTTAATTTGGGCGACTGGATTTATGTTCTTAATTTCTTGGCGTGGTTATTGGCAAGAATTAATTGAGACACTAGTTTGGGCTCATGAGCGTACACCAATTGCGAACTTAGTTCGTTGGCGTGATAAACCAGTAGCATTATCAATTGTTCAAGCTCGACTTGTCGGATTAGCGCACTTTACAGTTGGTTTTATCTTTACTTTTGCACCTTTTGTTATTGCTTCAACAACTGGTAAATTTGGTTAAAACTAATTTTAGACATGCTTTTTTAATGTCGGGTAAGACATTTTCTAATTAAAAGTTAGAGAAACTCATTTGAGTTTCTCTAACTTTTGTAAGTATTAAACGTTATTAAATTAACCGATTAAAAACAAGTTAAATGGTTTATGAAACCTTTAAATTTTTATTAATAATTAAATAACATTGCACAGCTAAGCAGGAACAACATTAAAAATTCCTGTAAGAATTACTAATGCAGACCATAAACCTGCTCCACTCCAAACAATACCTTGAGATTTTTCCCACTCACCCGGAGTTGCTAAAATAACGGGTACGGCAACTACTAGAGCAAATGATACAAGTACTAATAGGCTAACAAAGAATTGGAGAATTCCGATCATGAGAATTGATTACTCTAAATTAAATAATTTAAACTTTACTAATAGTTTATAACATTTTTTTAGTAATCGAAGATAATACAAATAGAAATTTTTAGAAAAAGTTCAAGTAATTATCTTATCACCTAATGTATAATCTACATAAGTATTTTATTTTTTGTAATATTATATACAGGGTTAATAACAAAATGAATGTAAACTTTTTAATATCATACCTACCCGAAGCATATGCGGCATTTCGACCAATTGTTGATGTAATGCCAGTAATTCCAGTACTTTTTCTTTTATTAGCATTTGTATGGCAAGCAGCTGTAGGTTTTAGATAAAAGAAACTATAAACTACTTTTTTTTATTTTTTTCAAAAATTTATTAAATCGTAGTTTTAGTAACAAGAATTAGTAAAAACATTGTGTATCCGTAAACTTCAGAAACATTGTCTATTAACTGAAATCAATTACTATAAAAAAAGACCTTTAATATGGTTGATACTGCTTCAAAAACGGGATTTATTGCACAGATCATTGGACCTGTGGTAGATGTAGAATTTCCAAACGGCGAATTACCAAAAATTTACAACGCATTAGTTGTTACATCAGGTGATTTAACTATTACATGTGAAGTTCAACAACTTCTTGGTAATAACAAAGTTAGAGCCGTTTCAATGACATCTACAGATGGTTTAAAACGTGGGGCAGACGCCGTAGATACTGGTGCACCAATATCTGTACCAGTAGGAACAGGAACTTTAGGACGTATCTTCAACGTTTTAGGTGAACCTGTTGATGAAATGGGACCGTGTACATCAGATTCTACTTTACCAATTCACCGTGCAGCTCCTGCATTTGCTGATTTAGACACTTCACCATCAGTTTTTGAAACTGGTATTAAAGTAGTAGATCTATTAGCTCCTTACCGTCGTGGTGGAAAAATTGGTCTTTTTGGGGGTGCTGGAGTAGGAAAAACAGTACTTATCATGGAACTAATTAACAACATTGCACGAGCACATGGTGGAGTTTCAGTTTTTGGTGGTGTTGGTGAACGTACGCGTGAAGGTAACGACCTTTACTGCGAAATGAAAGAATCTAAAGTAATCAACGAAGATAAGCTGACAGATTCTAAAGTAGCATTAGTTTACGGGCAAATGAACGAACCACCAGGCGCGCGTATGCGTGTTGGTTTAACTGCACTAACAATGGCAGAGTATTTCCGTGATGTAAACAAGCAAGACGTTCTACTATTTATTGACAATATTTTCCGTTTTGTACAGGCAGGTGCAGAAGTATCAGCATTACTTGGACGTATGCCATCTGCAGTTGGATATCAGCCTACATTAGCTACTGAAATGGGTGGTTTACAGGAACGAATCACATCAACAACAGAAGGTTCAATTACATCTATTCAAGCAGTTTATGTGCCAGCGGATGATTTAACAGACCCAGCTCCAGCTACAACTTTTGCACACTTAGATGCAACTACAGTATTATCTCGAGGATTAGCATCTAAAGGAATTTACCCTGCGGTAGATCCACTAGATTCTACATCGACAATGCTTCAACCATCAATTGTAGGTGAGGTACATTACGAGATTGCACAACGAATTAAATCGACGCTTCAACGTTACAAAGAACTTCAAGATATTATTGCTATTCTAGGTCTTGATGAATTATCAGAAGAAGATCGTCTAACGGTTGCTCGAGCTCGTAAAGTAGAGCGTTTCCTATCACAACCATTCTTCGTTGCAGAAGTATTTACAGGTTCACCAGGTAAATATGTTTCACTAGCTGACTCAATCGATGGATTTACTCAGTTATTAGACGGTAAATTAGATGATATCCCAGAGCAAGCATTCTATCTAGTAGGAAACCTTGCGGAAGCTGTTGAAAAAGCTGAAAAGTTATAATAAAAAAAATTATGAGTTTAAACGTTCGTGTAATTACACCCGATAAAGTTGTCTGGGATGCAGATACGGAAGAGATAATACTTCCTAGTAGTACAGGTCAACTTGGTATTCTAACAGATCACGCACCTTTACTTACTGCTTTAGATATTGGAGTTATGAGACTCAAAACTGGAACAAACTGGACATCTATTGTTCTAATGGAAGGTTTTGCAGAAATCGAAAACAATAAAGTTACAGTACTTTGTAATGGAGCTGAAGAAGCAGATTCTATTGATGCGACTACAGCACAAGCTGATCTTGAAAAGACGATTTTATTAGTTGAAGAAGCAGCAACTAAAAAAGAAAAAATCGAAGCTACAATTGAATTACGTAAATGTAAAGCTCGAATTCAAGCTTTAGCGAAATCTTAAATTGTAAAGAAACCCCTGAATCAACTGAGTTGATTCAGGGATTTTTTATTAGAATAATACGGTGATAGATAATTATTTGACAATAACTTCTGGTTCTAAGGCTCCCTCTACATCAGCACTTACAAAGATTTTAACTTTGTTGTCTGTATCAATGTCTACGACAGCAATATCGCCGGTTTTAATTTTTTCAGAAAGAACTTCTTCAGCTAAATTATCCTCTAATAGACGCATAATTGCTCGACGTAGGGGACGGGCACCATAAGTTGGGTTATAACCTTCATCAATTAAATATGATCTAAATCGCTCAGTAACCTCTAATTGGATGCCTTTTGCTGCAATACGGCTAAAAACTTCTTTTAACATTAGTTCCGAAATTTGGCCAACTTCATTTTTTGTCAATTGACGGAATATAATAATTTCGTCTAAACGGTTTAAAAACTCTGGTCTAAAGTATTGCTTTAGTTCTTCATTAACAAGTGCTTGAATTCGATTATACTGAAATTCTGTTTCATCTTCAGATAATTCAAAACCTAAACCACCGCCACCTTTTTCAATGACTTTTGAACCAATATTAGATGTTAAAATAAGAAGTGTACTCTTAAAATCAATTGTACGACCACGAGAATCAGTTAGACGACCATCTTCAAAAATTTGAAGTAATAAATTAAAAACATCTTGATGAGCTTTTTCAACCTCATCAAAAAGTACGACTGTATAAGGACGTCGTCTTACAGCTTCTGTTAACTGACCACCTTGATCATAACCAACGTAGCCAGGTGGTGAACCAATTAATTTTGAAACTGTATGGCGTTCCATATACTCAGACATATCTAATCTTACCATAGCATCTTCTGAACCAAAGAAATAGGAAGCAAGAGCTTTTGTTAATTCAGTCTTTCCTACACCCGTTGGTCCCGCAAAAATGAAACTTGCTATTGGTCGGTTTGGGTTTTTTAAACCAACTCGAGCCCGTCTGATTGCCTTTGAAACGGCTGCAACTGCTTCATCTTGACCAATAATACGACCGTGTAAAGTTTCTTCCATGTTTAATAGCTTATCCGATTCGCTACGGGTCAATTTATTAACAGGAACACCAGTCCACGAGGATACAATTTGTGCAATATCCTCTTCAGTTACAACTGGCGTTTCAACTTTTTGGTCCTGATCTGCTTGTGCATCTCCCCCTTTAGCACTCCAAATAACAGCCTGAATTTGTGCATTAATTTCTAGTTCACGTAAACGCAATTTACCAGCTAATTCAAAATCTTGACTTCGAATAGCAGCATCTTTTGATTTTAATAATTCACGTTTTTCATCCTCTAATTGTTTAGCAACAGCTGGTAATCGAAAGCTCAGTAATCGAACCCGGGAGCCTGCCTCATCAATTAAATCAATCGCTTTATCCGGAAGAAATCGATCAGCAATATACTGATCGGCAAATTTTGCTGCCGCAGTTAATGCTTCATCCGATATTGTTAATTTATGGTGTCGTTCATACCGATCACGAAGACCAAATAAAATTTCAATTGTTTCATCTACAGATGGCTCATTTACCATTACTGGCTGAAAACGACGCTCTAGAGCTGCATCTTTTTCAATATGTTTACGATATTCCTCAATTGTTGTTGCACCAATACATTGTAATTCACCTCGTGACAAAGCTGGTTTTAAAATATTAGCCGCATCAATTGCACCTTCAGCTGCACCTGCACCAATTAAAGTATGAACTTCATCAATTACTAAAATAGTATCACCAGAAACTTGAACTTCTTCCATAATCCGTTTAAGACGCTCTTCAAATTCACCACGGTATTTTGTTCCTGCAATTAAGAGTCCAATATCTAAAGCTACTACCAACTTACCTTCAAGGGTATCAGGTACATCCCGATTTGCAATCCGTTGGGCTAAACCTTCAGCAATAGCTGTTTTACCCACTCCTGGTTCACCAATTAATACAGGGTTATTTTTTGTTCTTCGACCTAAAATTTGGATAACACGCTCAATTTCTTTTTCACGACCTACTACTGGGTCTAATTTACCATCAACAGCTTTTTGTGTTAAATTCGTACCAAATTCATCTAAAGTAGGTGATTTACTACGGTTAGCATTATTATCAGAATTAACTTTTGTATTTTCACCCAAAGCACGAATAATTTCAGTTCGTAACTTTGACAGATTAACATCTAGTTGTTCGAGAACTCGAGCGGCTACACCCTCACCTTCAACTATTAGACCAAGAAGAAGATGCTCAGTACCTATATAATTGTGACCTAATTGACGTGCTTCTTCTAAAGATAATTCCAAACAGCGCTTAGCTCGTGGGGTAAAGGGTATTTCAACAGCAACAAACCCTGAACCACGACCAATAATTTTTTCAACCTCAATACGAGCGTCTTTTAATTTAACCCCCATTGACTTTAAAATTTTCGGCCCAACACCACTACCCTCACCAATAAGACCCAACAATATTTGTTCCGTCCCTACAAAATTATGACCAAGCCTTCTAGCCTCTTCTTGGGCTAACATTATTACTTTAATTGCTTTCTCAGTGAAACGTTCAAACATATAATTTTTAAATTCTTAATACTTTATGAAACCCGAACTAATGACCACTAGATCAGGCTAAAAATGTGTACTTTTAATTTTTCCTTAATATTCAATCATAAAATCTACTTAAAAAAAAATTAACAAGCGATTTCTCCGTAAACATTAAGGAATACTGATCTAAATCACTCGAAATTTTAATATATTTTAAGCGTATACAAACTTCTAAGAGATATTATACTACTCCCACTATAGATGATTCTACTCTAGATTTTTTAATCTGAGAGTAATTCGCTATAGTAAATAATAAACTCTCTTCTACATTTGACATACCAATTTTTGCCAATTCGCTGATGTAAAAACAGATACGTCAAGTAAATTCTTTTATAAACAACAAATAGAGAACTAATTACTAAAATTAACCTATTTAAATACCATAAAAATAATGAACCATTATCTAGTATAATATTACCTAACAATGAATGCAATAATTTTTTTACAAATAAAAAAATTGATTCTACTAAGTGCTATAATGTAATTATTATTAAAGTAGCTTTAAAAAAAACTAGAAGTCTAAGCATTTAGTTTTATAGAACCTTTATACATATTTAATATCCGATAATATTTAAACATATGATTAACTGGTCAGTTTTTGCACAATTAGCATCATTAACACTTGTTGTCCTTTCAGGACCTGCTATTATTTTCCTTTTATATTTCAAGCAAGGTAACATGTAATTTAATTGTTTATCTAAGAATTAAAAATTACTGTAACCTTAACAGGTGATTTTCTCCATTTATACACACAAAATATATAATATATATTTTATTATATATTTTGTTCATTATAAATTGACTCTGAAAAGTTCAATTGATATTATATATCTGTCTGAGCATTGTATAAGCGCTCTTAGTTCAGTTGGTAGAACGTAGGTTTCCAAAACCTGATGTCAAAGGTTCAAGTCCTTTAGAGCGTGATTTTTATACTAGCCTTTTCTATTTTTATAAGTCCAATTATACTATAGCCAAGTTCATTCCAAGGAGAGGTGGCTGAGTGGTTGAAAGCTTTAGATTGCTAATCTAACGTACGTTGTAAAATGTACCGTGGGTTCGAATCCCATCCTCTCCTATGTAAAAACAGACAATAAAGCATGTTGTAAACTGAAAGATAACTTTAAAAAAATAAGTGAGTCTAAATTAGAGAATAATTATCATACATAAATAACTAAAAATAAATGGTATAATATTGCAAGTAATTTTAAAAGAAAGAATTATGGACATTTTAAGCCTAGGTTGGTCATCTCTAATGGTTATGTTTAGCTTTTCGCTAGCATTAGTAGTTTGGGGGCGTAATGGCTTTTAATAAGTTAAAGGCCAAACTGTTAAAGATATAAATTTTATTATTAAAAGTAAATGAGCAAAGAAATTTTTACCGTGGCCGGAGTTATGTGGATATTAACACTAACAGGTCTAAGTGTTGGATTTGGACTATTAAAAATTCAAGGCGAATAATTTTGCTATAAACAAGCATAATGACTATAATCGAAAATCTTTGGATTATATTAACAATAATAATCATTCTTTTCGTATTAACAACTGACCCAAAGACTTCCCCAAATGGTGAATCAAATAATCAAGCAAATATACTTTCAAGTGTTAGCGAAGGAGAAAAATCAATAAGGACAATTCTCGAGATTCTTATCTTTTGTTTCTACGTATTAAGCTTGTTAATTAACTATTACTAGGTAAGTAAAAAAATCAGAAAGGGTTTGTAAAACTAACTCTTTCTGATTTAAAAAAAATTAACTAAAAAACGCAATATTATTAAGTAATAGGTAAGCTACAACAGCCCCCCCTAAAGAACCAATAAAAAAACCGCCTGTAAATTTTCGCCATCCCTTTGATGACTCTAAACCTTCAAGCTGTCCATCATCTTGAAAAGAAGCTAAACCATAAATGGTTAAACCAAGTGTCAAAATAAGCACTAACCCAATTACTGAAAGTAATCCAGCAATAAGTGCGTTGTCAGTATTACGCATGGGCCCAAGAATATAAAATGGGCCAATTAAAAAATAACCATGTGCCATACCGACCTCAAGGCCACGCATAAGGGCAGATAAACCTTTTCTATAGATTGGTAAATTACCTAAATATAATTTTGTTGCTGTTGAAGTTGTTACTGGTGTAGATAAATTACCTACAAATGGATCATTATTATATGGTTTAACAAATTCGCTCATGTACTAGATCTCCCCGGTAGATTTTTAAACTAACTGACAATAGATTTATAACTAAACATTATAAACGGAAACTGGCTGAAATGACATAAAATATTAAAATATGATTTGTTTAAAAATCAACCTATTATTAGGTAACACTTACTTTAGGGTTAGTTGGGAACCTATTTTTTTATTCTAACAAAAATTTTAAGAACACCCAAACTTGCGACCCCTTAACTAAACCCTATGCTTGCGAGTATTACATTATCAATTGCCAATATCAACGCAGACGTCGTTATAACAATATGAAAAATAACAAGCACCTCTTTTTTCACGCAATCACTAGACGAAACAGGAGAAATATCAGATGAAGAGTGAACGAGAAAACTTTCTGAATCATAGAAAAAGTTTACAGTTAATCTTACCCTTCTATAGCCCCCTAACCTTTAAGTGCTTCTATCAACTTCTTAAAGATTTCATCGTTCGCGTTATTTCCGCCCGTTTGTTTATCAATTTCAATAAAAGTTGCTACTTGTTCAGGGACTGAAAATTCGTTCCCAAATTCACCATTCGTTGAATCTATTTCGTCAACCACTTTTTGGACAGCTTTTGTTCTCGGGTCATGACTTTTTCTATGATTCAGAAAGTCCTCATCACTAAAAGATAGATTAGGATCGGTAAGGATTTCAGGTTCGCTGAAGGTTACGAGTTTTCTATTACCATTGTCAATGTCGTCTGCGAGACTGATCAAATCTTTATTATCCCTCTTTTTTATCTCCCATTTAAAGGGTAAACACTTATGAGGAGAGTTTATAGTTTTCCAGTACTAGAGCTTAGAAAAAATTTGTAAGCTCCATCAGCCGTCTCTCGACAATAATCTTGATCATTTTATTTTATATTCATCCATTTCTAACTAACTTCTTATAAAAATAGCTCAGCTAGGTTAACCAAAAAGTATTACATATTAACGGTTGGCTCTCATAGAAGCCAGAATTTCTCGAGAATATAATTTAATAGATAATATGTTAAAATTCAAAAATGATGTGAAAAATAATTTTTTAAAATCTTTTTATCATTTGTTTACTTTCATTAATATAGGTCTAATAGTAAGTGAAAAACGGATTCTCAAACGTATTGACAATTATCTTTATACTTAGTATCATTATTCGTGTATAATTAAAGCAACGGGATGTAGCGCAGCTTGGTAGCGCATCTGCTTTGGGAGCAGAGGGTCGCAGGTTCGAATCCTGTCATCCCGATTTTCTTAAGGTTTTACAAAGCTTAAAATTTTTATTTGCATTCTCTTTGTTACTCTCAATTTTATTAACCGTAGAGCTTTCATCAGAGATAGTTTCATTGAAACTAGGTTTCAGTTCTTTGCAACCTAATAAAAACAACAGTGTTTGAATTGGAACAACCACTTTTAATTGTGAAAATTCATTTAGCCTATCGCCAAGAAGAGTCATGTTCTTAACCTCTGATGGGTTGAAATAACTTTTTAAAGGCCTTAACAGTTTTTTAATGTATTCGTAAATGTCTTTGTGCTTCTTCACTAGTTTATACAGCGGCTAGGTTCGTAATTTTGGACATAGACTTTGCGTTATTTAAAATACGTTCAGTTGTGGCCCAAGTTTGAGCTCTTAAAAAAAATCAGGTGACCAAATTCGACCAAATTCCAATTAAGACTATTAATAGTTGTTGCAGAAAGATCAACAGATTTTTTAACTAATTCAAACGATAAATAAGCATTAATTGCCATAATAAGTGAATAAGCGTGTGGGTTGGTAATCGAAAAAACCTTACTTAAAAGCGTGTAATCACGCCTCTTATAAGCTATTAAAGCAAAAACTAGAATTCCAGTTGTTGCTTACTCTAGTATTACGTAATAACTTTATCTAAAAAAAGTTAGAGAAACTCATATGAGTTTCTCTAACCTTTAATTAAAAAACCAATTTTTAGTAACGCTCGCCTTCAGGTTTTTGGCTTGGTGCGTATGCCTCAATTGTGTAAACAAGCTTACGACCAGCAGCTTCTTGACGTACAAGTCTGAAACCAGGCTCGTAAGCAGGACGCTGAACGATGAATGAAAGACAACAGCTCTCTACACCACGTGTGTTATCGAAACAAGCTACCTTAACATAGTAGTTTGGCTTAGCTTTACGAGCCATGTTGATCTCGAAAAGTACAGCAGCTGGATCTTTGATATCAAATAGAGGAAGACCCCACATTTCCCAGTAAGAGTTACGAGGGTGTGGATCGTCAGTAAATTCGATAGAAACAGCCCAACTCTTATTTAAAGCGTATTGGATCTGCTTTGTGATTTGCTCGTCAGTTAAGTCAGGAAGGAAAGAAAAAGCTCCTTGAGTTAGTTTCATTATATTACTCCTTAAATGAAATTTAATAGTTTGAACGCGAAATTAAATTCGTTATTAACGGTTTGCAGTTGCTGTTTCAACGAAATCAGCAGTATCTGTAGAAGCGTAGTTGAAAGTAATATCTTTCCAAAGATCTAACGCTGTTTGCAGAGGACCACAAGTCTTAGCTGCGTCTCTTAAGATCTGAGGACCTTCTGAAACGTAGTCACGACCTTCGTTACGCGCTAAAACCATACACTCAAGAGCTACACGGTTAGCTGTTGCTCCAGCTTGGATACCGTCTGGGTGACCAATTGTACCACCACCGAACTGTAGAACTACATCATCACCAAGGTAATCAATTAGTTGGTGCATTTGACCACAGTGAATACCACCAGAAGCTACTGGTACACACTTACGTAGTGAAGCCCAATCTTGTGCAAAGAATAAACCTTGAGGTAAGTTGATATCAGATTTAAAGTCTAGAAGTGTGTTATAGAAACCTTTAATCATTAGAGGATCACCTTCTAGCTTACCAACTACAGTACCAGCGTGGATGTGATCTACACCTGCCATACGCATCCACTTACAGATTACACGGAAGTTCATACCGTGGTTCTTCTGACGTGAATAAGTTGAGTTACCAGCACGGTGTAAGTGAAGAATACAATCAACTTTACGACACCACTTAGCCATTGATTGAATCGCAGTGTAACCAATTACAAGGTCAATCATTACAATAATTGAACCTAGCTCAACAGCAAATTCAGAACGCTCATACATATCTTCCATAGTAGAAGCAGTAGCGTTTAGGTAGTGACCTTTAATTTCACCACTCATTGCAGCAGCGTGGTTAACACCTTCCATTGAGTAAAGGAAACGCTCTCTGTAACGCATGAATGGTTGTGAGTTAATGTTCTCATCATCCTTAAGGAAATCTAGACCACCTTTAAGACCTTCGAATACTACACGACCGTAGTTCTTACCAGAAAGACCTAACTTAGGCTTAACTGTTGCACCAAGTAGAGGACGACCGAACTTGTCCATTCTTTCACGCTCTACAACTAGACCTGTAGCAGGACCTTGGTAAGTCTTTAATAATGCAACTGGCATTCTCATATCTTCTAATCTTAGAGCTTTAACAGCTTTAAATCCGAAGATGTTACCAATAATTGAAGCAGTTAAGTTAGCAAGTGAACCTTCTTCAAATAGATCTAGATCATATGCTACATATACAAAGTAAGTATCAGGTGTACTTGGAACTGGGTCTACACGGTAAGCTTTCGCACGGTATAGGTCACACGCAGTTAAAAGGTCAGTCCATACAACAGTCCAAGTAGCAGTAGATGATTCACCTGCTAGTGCAGCACCTGCTTCTACTGGATCCACTCCAGGTTGTGGAGTACAACGGAATAATGCTAGGATATCTGTTTCCTTAATAGCGTAATCTGGATCCCAGTAACCCATTTTTGCGTAAGGGATTACACCAGATTCGTAACGTTCACTTTTGATTCGAGTACGTGATTCCACGGCTTGAGACAT